GTCCCAATCTATTCTATAGATATATAGATATTTGGACTGTAGTTGACAAAGAACCAATACCAATATTATTGTTTCTTAGTCTAGATTAGAAATTGAAATGTGGGGCGTGGCCAAGTGGTAAGGCAACGGGTTTTGGTCCCGCTATTCGGAGGTTCGAATCCTTCCGTCCCAGCGCATATCTCCTTTTTATGCTCCATTATTCCCATAGAAAGAAGTAGGGGGAGTTAATCCGTATTAATTTGAATATCTGTGTCTGTTTGAATCTCATTAACAAATGATCAAGTTCCATAACATATTTTGATATGTTATGGAGCCAATCTATTTTCTTTGAATCTCATTTTATTTAGGTATTTCGTGTTTGGCTCTAATGAAAAATTGGAAATCTATGTACCGATTGAGGCAGGGGTGATTTATCCTATCTCTTTTATTCACTTTATGACAAGAGTTGATTATTGAAATATTACTCAATCCCATGTTAAAAAAAAATTATAAGGAAAAGTATCGCTTATATGATATGTATCGTTCTATTTTAATGACAAAAATTTTGGGGTTTTTGTGAAAACGATTTGTGATCCCCTAAATTATTTAAACGGAAATTATTTAAATTCTATATTATAGAATATCTATAACAGTGACAACTGTTCAGTCTATCTGATAGATACGAAAAACCCTCCCTAGTTTTTTTTTCAATTTTAATTTTCGTAATCAGATGAAAAGAATAAAGATTCAAATCTTAACTTACATCATTTTTTTATCCATCTCATGAAAAAATTCGATTTCTTTCTTCTTTTCTTTGATCTATTTATCTATTTTAAATTAAATAAGTGATGGGTCAATTAAAAAAGAAAGACTTATCCTCCTATGAAGATCAAACGTGATACTTATTGTCCAATTTTCTTCAAATTAAATAATGATGTCTAAATAGGAAACTTTTTCAATTTCAATTAGAACTATTTTTACTAAATTAATGATTCCTTGTAAGTGGAATCTTTGAGTAGGAAATCGTTTAATCGTTTAATCAATCCTATTGAGTCACTTGAAGATGCAGATTCATTATTCGTTTATATATTTCTATTTCTTTCTATTATCTATATATTATTTATGTATGTTAAAGATGCTTTCTTGCTAAGACTTTTTCAGAAAACCACATACACATATCATATATAGAAGAAAAAGTCTAGATTACGATGTCTATGTACAACCGAACCAATGACTATTCATGATTCCATGATTGAATCAATTCCATACCGGTTCCAAATTCGAGGAATGTTATGGTAAAACTTCGTTTGAAACGATGTGGTAGAAAGCAACGTGCGACTTGAAGGACACGATCCATTGTGGATTTTTACATCCACCATTTTCTATTTATCTAGGAATGAGGGTGCTCTTGGCTCGACATTGTTTGTTCTGTTACACTCGATTTTTTGTTGGGTTGTCAATAGTCCACGATGGAGCTCGAGTAGAAAGGATTAATTCATTTCTCGGGGGCAAGGATCTAGGGTTAATGCCAATCAATCGGAACAACTTCGTAAATATATCTTCCATATAGAAATCGAAAGTATCCAATTCGAGCAAGTTTTCACTTCAAAAGTAAAACTTGTTGGAATTTATCCAACTTTTTCGATTCAAAGTGTATCACGCGTGAATCAACTGTCCACAGGATTCTTTGATAGAAAGAAATCAAAAAGGGTATGTTGCTGCCATTTTGAAAGGATTAAGAAGCACCGAAGTAATGTCTAAACCCAATGATTAAAAATAAGAATAAAGGATCTAAGAACAAGGAAACACCATTTTAATTGTCTCGATAGTCTCAATAACTGGATCAGACTAAAGACTCCAAATAGAATTTGAAACGAGAGAAACAAAAGGGGGTAAAGACCACTCAATAAATGAAATTTACTAAAGATTTGTCCTTTGAGCTAGTTGAGAGTTATCCAACTTGAGTTATGAGTACGAATGGTTTCTTTTTCATTTTCAGGAAGGAAAAAAAAAGACTGAAATCATAGTCTAATTGATTTTATAGGCCCATTTGTCATTTTATTTATTAGAATTGCATACATAGACAAAACGTCAAATCAAATCATTTTTTCTCGAGCCGTACGAGGAGAAAACTTCCTATACGGTTCTAGGGGGGGGTATTGTTCATCTACATCTATCCCAATGAGCCGTCTATCGAATCGTTGCAATTGATGTTCGATCCCGAAGAGAAGGAAAAGATCTTAGAAAGGTGGGATTTTATGATCCAATGAAGAATCAAACTTATTTAAATGTTCCTGTTATTCTAGATTTCCTTGAAAAGGGTGCTCAACCCACAGGAACTGTTCAGAATCTTTTAAAGAAAGCGGAAGTTTTTAAGGAACTTCCGTCTAATCAAACGAAATTCAATTAAAGAAATACCGAGGGGGGGTAGCGACTTGTATATAACTTTGTAAAATTTGTCTCTACTTGTTTTTTTGATCCCCCCCCTTTTTTTTTTTTCTGCTGTATTCGTATCTATTTA